TTATAGACCCGATTACTTCATTTATTTATTCACTTAATCTTTTTCTATCTATTTTATATATATCAATACAATTTATATCAATAAAATATAAATAGATTTTTGTCAAAGACACTTTTTTATATTTTTATAGTAACAATAATAAATTTAGTATCAATAATAAATTTAGTATGATATAAATAGAACAAAAGAGGAAGTAGCAAAGAAACAAAAAGGTTATACAAGGCTATATACAAATCATCCACATTTTTTTTATTTCATTAATTGAATTTTATTTGTTGATTAGGGCGAAGTTCCGTAAAAACCCCCGCCCTTTTTGAAATATCATGAACAGTTCCTGTAGGTTGAGCACCTTTTTCAAGGAAATATAGAATAGCAGGAACATTTAAATAGATTTGATTCTTTATCGGGTCATAAAAACCCACTTTACGAAGATCTCTTCCCTCTCGTCGGGATCGAACATCAAGTGCAACGATTCGATAAATGGCTCATTGGGATAGATGAACAATACTCCCCTCCCCTAGAAACGTATAAGAAGTTTTCTCCTCGTACGGCTCGAGAAAATTCTAAATTATGTCTATGTATAGAATCATAATATCAAATAGATCCATAAAATCATCAAATTCATTATATTATTGATTTTAGTTTAAATACTTTTTCTTAGTCTTCCCCCCCCCCCCCCAAAAAAAAAAATTATTTGTATCCTCATAACTCAAGTTGAATAACTCTCAAATAACTCAAAAGAAACCTTTTAGGTATTAAATTTATTGAGTGGTCTCTAACCCTTTTTGTCTGTCTCCTTTAGAATCTATTTTGATTCTTAAATATGATCTGGTTGTTGAGACAATTGAAAACGGTATTTCCTTGTTCCAGGATCTTTATCTTTGCCTTGAATCATTGGGTTTAGACATTACTTCGGTGATCTTTAAATCGTTTCAAAACGGCAGCAACATACCATTTTTTGTGATTTCTTTCTATCAAAGAATCATATGAATGGTTGATTCCTACGTAATACACTTTACTTTTGATTTGATCAAAAGAGTTTTACCAATTCCAACAAAATAAACTTTTCAATTTTATCGAATTGGATCCTTTAGATTTATATATCTAAAATATACTTACGAAGTTGTTCCAATTTATTGATCGATACTAACCTTAGATTCTTGCCCTTGAGAAATTAATCAATACGTTCTACTCGAGCTCCATCATGTACTATTTACATGGCAACACTCTCAAAAATGAGGGTTCCAGTGGAACAGAACAAATAATGATGTCGAGCCAAGAGCACTTTCGTTCCTATATAATATAAAAAAGTGGTGGATGTAAGAATCCACAGCTGATCATGTCCTTCAAGTCGCACGTTGCTTTCTGCCACATCGTTTTAAACGAAGTTTTACCATAACATTCCTTCAGTTTGGAACCAGTATGTAATTGATTCAATTATGGAATCGTGAATAATCATCGGTTCGGTCTAATAATCTATACTTTTTTCTTCTATATGAAGAATGGATAATGTATGACGAAGTCTCAACAAGAATTCAATCAATTTCACCCCATTGTTTATAATTTTTTTTAATTATAACTAACATAACATGAATAAATAAACACGAATAAACAAATTATTTTGAATCTCTATCTTCAAGTAACGTGATAGGATAAATTCAACAATTTCACACTTCTTAGAGTACCAAGAACTCATAAGAAATCATTAAAAAGATTTAATTGATTGAATAGTTTCCTACCCTATATCATTATTTGCATAAGGTTTTACAGTAAGTACCATTCGCTTTTTATCATCATTAAGAGAAAGATAAATCCATATTGGATTAAACCATCAATGATTAATAAAAAAAAAAAGACTGATGTAAGGAAAGATTGAAGATTTAGGTTGTTATTTTTTCATATTTCATATTGTAAAATTCAGTAATATTTTCAAAATTTCGTTTCATATGCGTGTTATTTGAACTCGATTAAATTTGTGAAAAAGATATGATTAAAAAAAAAAAAAAAAAAGAAATAAGAATCACATTCTATAACAATATTATACTCTTAAACGGAAGACTGGTCGAAAAGACAATCTTTATTTTGATATATTTTATTATGATATAGATTATGATATAGATATATATTTTATTTTTTATTATAGATTAATAAAATTATAGATTAATAAAATGATCGTGGGTCAGGTATGTTCTGGGACGGAAGGATTCGAACCTCCGAATAGCGGGACCAAAACCCGTTGCCTTACCACTTGGCCACGCCCCATTTCTAGTCGACACTAATAAATACTAATATTGGTACTGGTTGTTCGTCAACTCAAGTCTAAATATCTATTATCTATAAAATAGATTACTAGAATTTTTATACATGTAGACGTAGAATTAAACAGAATTTATTGATCATTACATATAATTCAATTAAGATATTGTATGAAAGTATGGTTTATTCTATTCTCTTTTGATTTGAGAATTGAAGGATTTTTGATTGGGTGAGTTCAAATCAAAGAAAGTTTTTTGGTCTATCTTATTTTCTTTTTATTCATTTTTCTTTTCTATGAATAATAACATATTTATAATAATAATAACATATTTATAATAATAAAATAATTTATAATAATAAAATAATTTATAATAATAAAATAATAAAAAACTCAATTTATTAATAACTCAATCAAAATAAATAAAATACAATTATCCTCAAGAACAAAATGTTTGTTATGCTTAATATATTTAGTTTGATCTGTATCTGTCTTAATTCTGCTCTTTATTCAAGTAGTTTTTTCGTCGCCAAATTGCCCGAGGCCTACGCTTTTTTAAATCCAATCGTAGATGTTATGCCAGTAATACCCCTGTTTTTTTTTCTCTTAGCCTTTGTTTGGCAAGCTGCTGTAAGTTTTCGATGATATCTTTAATTTAATAATGTCTAGACAAATTCATGATTTATTGAAAAAAAAAAAAAAAAATTCAAAGAAAAGAATTGATAAGATCAGATAAGTCTTACACCCTCAATTCAAATATTGAAATTCTTGTACAACCGCGAAAAATCTGGATCACCCCACTTTATTTCTTGGTGTCAAAATAAAAAATCAAAATAGTAGGGTATGCGGTATAAAAACGGAGAATCTATTCTCTTTTTTACTAAAAAAAAATCTTGGAGATTATGTAATGCTTACTCTCAAACTATTTGTTTACACGGTAGTAATATTCTTTGTTTCTCTCTTTATTTTCGGATTCCTGTCTAATGATCCAGGACGTAATCCTGGACGTGAAGAATAAAAGATAAGGTTTTTGTTTTCCTTGCTTGATTTTAAAATGTTCTTAGTAGGATTTTATCTATTACACATTTTTAACTATTAAAAATAAAAAGAGCTCGCGAAAAATTCGAAAGAAAATACCAAGTCATCAACAAAAACGGAAAGAGAGGGATTCGAACCCTCGGTACGAAAAACTCGTACAACGGATTAGCAATCCGACGCTTTAGTCCACTCAGCCATCTCTCCTCCCAATTGAAAAAGGATAATACTATGTTACATTATAAAAAATAAGGATTGAAAGAGCCCTTCATAATATTTTTTTTTTCATCCGAGAGTGCTTTTTAGTTCCACGGCCCGGCTAAGTACTGACCAGGCCGGGCCCGCCATTTATTGTTCCAACGAATCATAAATAATTTTTTTTTTTATTTGAAAACTAAAATACTTGCTTGTTATTACGATTGGAAAAATAAAAACTCTTTTGATTTCTATGATATAGAATCAAATGATATCGAATCAAAGTGTCGTTTCTTATCTTAATTTTTTATATTTATTTTCTTCATTCCTTTTATTTTAGTGAAAGTAAATAAATAACAAAAAGGGAGCTGTGGATTCTTGCACAATACATTTTCATGTATGTTATGGCTTAAGTAGTTTTGTCGAGACGTCTAGGTCAAAAACCTCCGGCAAAAAAACACTTGTTATTTAGTTTTAGTTATTGAAATTTAATGAATTCTCTTTTCCGAATCTCATTGGGTTCTCTGATACAACACGTAAACGCTCTAATTTTCATGATTATTTTATGATCCTATCCTTTCTTTTTACTCTTTTAACTTTTTATTACGACCCATTTTCTTGTTCGACAAAAGGTTCATTTATATACAATAATCGGATTGTAGCGGGTATAGTTTAGTGGTAAAAGTGTGATTCGTTCTATAATCCTTTATATAGTTAAGGGGTCTTTCGGTTTGATTAATATTTCATTCCGACCAAAAACTTTATTTCTTAAAAGGATTTAATCCTTTACCTCTCAATGAAAAATTCGAGGAAGAATATACATTCTCGTGATTTGTATCCAAGAATCAATTAAAAATTGAAAAATTGGATTATGAGATTACGAAACATAATTTTTTTTTTTATTAGATCAATACTTCTAATTGAATAAGTATGAGTAAAGGATCCATGGATAAAGATAGAAAGTGGCTTTCGAATCGTAACTAAATCTTTAATTTGGAATTTGTATTACGGAAATTGAAGCAAAATGGCTATTAAACAATGACTTTGGTTTACTAGAGACATCGACAAATTGTTTTAGCTCGGTAGAAACAAAATGCTTTTCCTAAGGATTCTCTCACATAGAAATAGAGAACGAAGTAACTAGAAAGGTTGTTATAATAGAATCCCCCTCTTTTCTATAGGGATCGTCTAGAAAGCGGGTTGTTCTGAATACATTCAGACAGAAAAGCTGACATAGATGTTATGGGTGGAATTTTTTTTTTTCGTTCATGTCTTAATATAGGAATTTATACATCTTCCATAAAGGAGCCGAATGAAACCAAAGTTTCACGTTCAGTTTTGAATTAGAGACGTTAAAAATGATGAATCAACGTCGACTATAACCCCTAGCCTTCCAAGCTAACGATGCGGGTTCGATTCCCGCTACCCGCTTTTACTTTATTTTTTTATTAAATTAATAAGAAATAATAAAAAAATAGAATTAAATATTTTGAGATTTTTATTATTTTATAAAAAA